CACTCCATTGCTGTCATTTCATATATATATGGTTACAATTATCTACGCTCTCAATGTGCCTATGATGTAGCACCAGGCGGATTGTTAGCTAGTGTGTATCATCTTACGAGAATACAGTATGGTGTGGATCAACCGGAGGAGGTTTGCATAAAAGTATTTGCCCCAAGGAGTAATCCTAGAATTCCGTCTGTTTTCTGGATTTGGAAAAGCGCGGATTTTCAAGAACGGGAATCTTATGATATGTTGGGAATCTATTATGATAATCATCCGCGCCTGAAACGTATTTTGATGCCCGAAAGTTGGATAGGATGGCCTTTACGTAAGGATTATATTGCCCCAAATTTCTATGAAATACAAGATGCTCTTTGAATGATAAGAAATTAATCTTTCTTCACTTCTATGATTCCAGGTACTGGAGGAATATTTTTACATTTTGTTCGAGATCAAACAGAGTCATTGGACTTTCATTCATATTATAGATGCGCGAAATAAAACAAATATAGGGTTTCATTGATATTCCCCAAAAATTGGGAAGATTTTTTTTTTTTTTTTCAGATGAGCTGGTAAAATGAACCAAAAGAGTTCTTTATCATGAACTTTGTACCGCGCACATCATTTAGAAGGGTTCTAGAAAGTCACGTAGAGGGAAATAAAGAAATAGAAAATGCAAAAAAAAAAAATGAAAAGAAATGAAAGGGTTTTGGATTCTATTTGTACTGTATCTATCTGAAATGATTTTTTCTATTCCCACTGTTTTACTCTTTTAGACTTTGGGGTTTTCAACCAACTAAAAAAACTTCACTTTTCGGATATGTATGAAGTATTAACATTCTTTTTGAATGAAAGAAAGCACCCTACGAGCAAACAAAAAAGAAGAGGAAACATAATCTAATTTTTTCTTTAACCTATATATGGATTCTATCTATTTTAGAATATTGTATTCTTTACTCATCTACAAAAAATTGGAGCATATCTTTAGACAACCAAAGGGGTATATCGCTAGAGACAAAAATAGATACGTATATATCATGATCTATATCGATTAATTTGTACGAGTATACATTATTATATTAACCACATGTCAGGAACCAGATTTGAACTGGTGACACGAGGATTTTCAGTCCTCTGCTCTACCAACTGAGCTATCCCGACTCTTCCCGGTGCATCATTTCCATATTACTACTACTAAATACTACTAAAAGAAAGGGCGCTTAGGCTATGTCAATTCAATTAAATAGACTAAAAAGCATTACAAAGTCTTACGCAGGCCCTTGAATTTTTTGGATCTTCAAAAATAATACTTTTTTTTTTTAGTGAATTTTAATTCAAAATAACGATATGGACTGTGAATATTTCAAATAGGAATTCCTTGCTCATAGATGTTCATTTGAGCGTATATCTTATATATTATATATAAGATATATAAGAAGACTTGTGAAAAGAGAGAAACATTTCTCTGCCGATTTTTTTTTTGTTTGTGAAAGAGTGAATGAGAAACGTAGCTAATTTTGAACCGCTGAAAAAAAAAGGGGGGGATAAAAAGATAGTTAGAAAGGAAAACCTATCTTTTTTGGGGATAGAGGGACTTGAACCCTCACGATTTCTAAAGTCGACGGATTTTCCTCTTACTATAAATTTCATTGTTGTCGGTATTGACATGTAGAACGGGACTCTATCTTTACTCTCGTCCAATAAGTTAGTTCTTCAAAAGAACTATCAGACCATAGAGTGACTGATTTGATCGGCGAATATTCGATTCTTCCTTCCATTTGGAATCGATTCACAATCCATTTTAAATTTTTCATATACATATAAAATAAAAAAAAAAATGGATTCGGATCTCATTAATTTTTGCTATTTCAGTACAAATACGTACGTATATAGGTTCATCCTTTCCGGAGTTTCGATAGAAAGATTCCTCGACCAACGCAGTCAACCCTATTCGTTAGAACAGCTTCCATTGAGTCTCTGCACCTATCCTTTTTTTTTTTCTTTCTGAACCACCTTTTTATGAAAACAGGATTTGGCTCAGGATTGCCCATTTTTAATTCCAGGGTTTCTCTGAATTTGAAAGTTCTCACTTAGTAGGTTTCCATACCAAGGCTCAATCCAATCAAGTCCGTAGCGTCTACCAATTTCGCCATATCCCCCTTTTTCTAGGATCTCTTTGGGATGCCATCTCCTTCTTTCTTTCTTTTATGCTGGAGCCTTCAAATTCTTTAGATGAAAATTCCTATATAGAAAAAATAGAAAAAATATAGGGGTCTCCTCCTATTTGTTTGTGCTTTTTTTTTGTCTATATTCTTTCATCTCTACTATATTCTTTCATCTCTACTATATTCTTTCATCTCTATCAGAGGACCGGCATTTGTTCCAATCAGAAATGATTCTATCATTGATGTATCTGCAATTCAATATGGATGGATATATACCACATATATCCCTCTTTTCCTTTCCATTTTTACGAGATATTTAGAATACTTGAAGGGTCAATTCTTTT